CCCTTGTGGTGGTGCCGGCACCACAAGGTAATTAAATAATTATTTAATTATTAATAATATTAATTATAAGTAAATATAATAATTTATATAATTAATATATATTTAAATAAAAATTAAATATATAAGTAAATATAAATAAATAATAATATAATATCTGAAAATAATAAATTATATTATGAATATTATAAAACATATATTGAATAATAACTACGAGGTTATATATATACATATATTAAGTATAATATTTTTATTAATGAATATTAATAATATGAAGATTATATTACGCCCAGATAAGAACTTGTGATGAAATCACAAGTTCATCTTTGATAATATATATTTAATTAGAGGATTATAATTAATTTATTAATAAGTCCAAATACCAGATATATAAATTAAACTCTATAGAAATAATTAATAATTAGACTAGATGTGTATTATTTACACATATATAAAATATTATACCCACTAGGTAGAATTATTAATTTAAAGATAAGTGTATTATACAGTGAATTAAATTAATATTTTACTGATATATAAATAAACCCTTTAGGGATAAATATTAATTTTAATCGAAGTGTATTATTCAGCCCTTATGGGCTGATATATACATATTATTAGATATATATAATAACCCTATACAGATAATTATTAATTTTAATTCATGTGTATTATTTAATAATAATATTTAACTTACTATATATTAATTAACTCATTAAATAAGTATTAATAAGGCCGAAGGCCTGCGGAGCTGAAACTAAGTGTATTATTTACACAGAGATATATATATATTTTACCCCATAGAAATAATTAATAATTAGACTAGATGTGTATTATACAGTAAATGATATATTAATATTTTACTGATATATATTTATACACCTATACTGATAATTATTAATTTAAAACGAAGTGTATTATTTACATACATATTATTATATAATAAGCATTATTTACAACCCGGAGGCCTATAATAAATTATTAATTTAATGCTAAGTGTATTATTTACACACAGATATATTATATAATAATATTATACCAAATACAAATAATTACAGCCCAGAGGCCTGTGGATTATTTACATAATTATATAATGAATCATTTATTTATTATATAGTTAACTTAATGTTTTATTTACATCATCAAACTTAATCTATATATTATATTCATACATATATTTTATTAATTAATTTATTATTTTTATTTTTAATACATATTATTATTATTTTATGATGTGTATACTTTTTAAATCATATACTTAATCAAACCACAATAGGATAGGTTGATTACTAAGGATTATTTTTTACTCATGCTTTGTTATAATTTTATTAAATTTTATTTATTTGATATATAATACTCAGTTCAATTGATTCGGTTCATCAAAACATAATGAATTTGAACAGATTATATACAATGGATATTATACAGTGATATATATAATTCTTAGCCATAGTTTATACAGCTCGATTATATATTTTTTTGATATTAAATCTTATTTTTGGTCATATTACATACTATCATTTACATTTTAGTTACATATACCATCATTTATATTGATATTTTTGATAATTATAAATTTATTATTATTATTATTACCATTATTTATTTAATCAATCAGATCTATTAATACACATATATTTTAAATAAGAGGGGAAGTCATTGTAAAAAAAAAAAAAAGTTGAAAGGTTAAAAATTAATTCTTATTTTATTTATATCTGTATTAATCTTTATTATTTTAATAATTTTATAACTCTGACAAAAAAATTAATACATACTATTATTTATAAACATTTTTTATTTAAGTTAGTAAGTATATATTAATATTCTTTAAATATTAATTCAATTTTTATTTTAATTATAATTTTTCTTATTATTATAATTTATTATTATTTAATACTTTACGTATCTTAATATTTCTAAACGTACATTTTTTATATTATATAATTATAATATAGCCAATTAGTTATATATTAATAACAACAATAAATTATTATTATTATTATTATTAATACTTCAAAATCCTACAACAATTTTCAAATCTGTAGATCATTTTTTATATATTACTTATATTTTTTTTTTATAAATGAATATGAATAAATTATGCATTATAAGTTTTACTGATAGCTGATAAATAATAATATATTTATAATTATATAATTGTTTTATATTTTAATTTGATAAATAAGTATATATAATAATTATTAATAATAAAAATAAATATGTATTTATGAGTAATACATATTTAAAAATATTAACTTGTTTAGAATGAATTAAGTATTATAATTAATAATAATTAGTAAAAATTATTAACTGAAATATACTAAGTATTTAGTATAAATAAATATAACTCATTTATGACAAATAAAAGATTAATAAATACATTAAGTAAAGGAGAAATAATTCTTAAAAATATAAAAATTTTTAAATTTGCAATTAATATTTCTCCATTTAATAAATTAATGAATTTATATTTAATAAAATTATTAAGAAATGATAATTATAATGTTATACGTGAAGATTATTTAGTGATGTTAGAATATTATAAAGGATATAAGGAAAAATTAAAAATAAATGATAATGATTTAAATTTAATATCAATAATAGGTATTTTTGATTATGAAATAATAATAAATTAGAATTATAATAAATATAAAAATATTCGTATATATATTTGATCTAAAGATTATAATAAATTATTGAAAATAAAAAATATATTAAATAATTTAGAACCTAATCCTAATACACCTGAATTAATATTAAATAAATTAAATAAAAAAAAATGTGTTAATATTTATAATAAAAAAAATGATAAATCAACGTATCAGTTATTAATATCAGAATTAGATTATTTTCACTATATATTATTTTATAATATGGATAAATATAATCTTTGATTTTATAAAAAAAATAGGATACCATTTACTATATTTCGTATAATAGCAACTTTATATATTAGAGGACTTCATCATAACTTGGAAATAATTGAATATATTAATAATTCAATTAATAATATAAATAATAATTTATATGATTATAATAATTTTAGTTCAAATAATAATCTTAATTTAATTTGGCCTTCGGGCTGGATATAAACCTATATATTTTAAATATTATAATAATTCATTAATAGAACCTGTATTTATATATGATTTAAATAAAAATTTTATAGGTGTTTTAAGTTCTAATAGTACATTATATAATTATTTAATTTCATTAAATTATAATATTACATTAGAAGAAATATGTTTACATATCAATAATAACTCATTATTATTGGATAATTATTATTTATATAAATATCCAGTACATAATTGAACAGGAGAAAATATATTATAATAATATATTTATTCTTAATTTTCATATTCATTTTTATAAAAAAAAAATAATATATATAAGTAAATATAAATATATATAAATGTTTGTTTATATATATTTAATAAATAGAATAATTAAGAAATATAGAGAATATGATGTTAGTTCAGACTAAATACTATATAGAGACATTACACATGCAAATCAAACGATTATTAATAGATATATAATAATATTAAGTGTAAATTTAATATTAATAAAAATAATGATAATTATGTGGTGTATTCGTGAGTAATAAATAGAATAAGAACTAATATATCTTTTAAATGAGGAATAATAAATAAAGATAATTATTAATTTAATTATTGATATTAGTCAAGCTATTAACAGTATAGGTATTATGTAGGATAATAGCCATACATAGCCAATAATCTGTAGCAATTAATTAATGTTATAATTGTCACGTCGATAATGAAATACAATCGATATCTATATGATACAGCAGTGAGGAATATTGGGCAATGATCGAAAGATTGACCCAGTTATCTATAATAATGAAATTTCAATTAATTTAAATATTATTAATAAAATAATAATATTAATAAAAAAAATGAAAAAATTGTTAAAAATTAAAGTTATAGACTAGTGATAATAATGATAGTAACTATTATGATGTATATCATAAAATATAAATTAATTTATATTGTCAAATAGTACCGATTAAAATTCGTGCCAGCATTCGCGGTTATACGAAGGGTGCAAGTATTAGTTATATTGGTTTAAAGGATCCGCAGAATTTATATTAAAAAATGATATATAGAGTTAACAGTAGTAATAAATGAATTATAATAGTAATGATGAAATATTATGATAATTATAGGACAGTCAAAATTGAAAATATTTATTGTATGTTAACTGACATTGAGGGATGAAGGCTAAATTAATGAAATGGATTCGATACCCAAGTAATTTTAGCAGTAAACTATGAGTACTGAATATTAATAAATTAATATTTAAGAGAAATCAATAGTATTCCACCAGGAGAGTATAATAGCTCAATGGAAACCCAATACAATAGACGGTTATAATCAATAGCAGTGGAGTATGTTATTTAATTTGATAATCCCCAAAAATCTTACCACATCTTGAATATTATTCATAAATAAATGAATATTACAGGCGTTACATAGTTGTCTTCAGTTCGTGCTGTGAAGTTTAAGGTTAGTTCCGTAAACGAACGTACTCCTGTATAAATATAATTATATTATTTATAATTCAAAAATCCTCAGATTTTTGAGAATAGGTTTAAGACAAATCATTATGACCCTAATGTTGTGGGCTATAGACGTACTATAAAATAATATATAAAATTAAATGAAATAGTAATATTAAATAATTAATACAACTTATTAAAATATGTTATATATTAATATATAATTTAAGTATGAATTATATCCTGAAATTCGGATATATGAAACAAGAATTGCTAGTAATCAGTAATTAAGTATATTACGGTGAATATTATTAATTGTTTCGCACTAATTACTCGTCACGCGGTAAATTAAAATAAATAACTAAAATACAATATAATTAATTTAATTTTTTATTTTTAAATAAAACTTATTATTTTAATTATTTTATTTCGTTATCTGTTTTATATTATTGCGAAGTCGAAATACAGTTACTGTAGGGGAACCTGCAGTGGGCTATATTTAATCTTTTTTCATATTCACACAAATAAATAAATAAACATCAGATCCCGTGGATTTGATATTAATAAGGGATTTGCTTAATTGGTATAGCATTTGTTTTACACACAAAATTAGTATAGGTTCGAGTCCTATATTCCTTAAAAAAAATAAATATAATTAATTTATAAGTAAATTAATAAAAATAATTTTAATAATGTTATGATATACAGATTTGAAAAGTGTTGTATGACATTAACGGGTTATTCACGGAATATATTGCTATTAATAAATAAGGTTAATAATAATATGAAAAATATATAAAATATATTTAAGTATTTAAAACCTAAGGGAAACCATAATAATAAACATGAAGAACTGAATCATCTAAGTATTCATAGGAAAAGAAATCAAAAGAGATATTATGAGTAATGGCGAGTGAAAGTAATAAAGTCAAGTAAAAATAAGTATTATTTTATCAAGAAAGTAAGAAAATAGGGGTCATTAGGCCCCTGAGGATTACTAAATCTAAGACTAAATATTATTAATAAGTATAAAAAGTACCGAAAGGGAAAATATGAAATGGATAATCTATAAGCAACATGAGATTTAAGAATAAATTTAATGTGTACCTTTTGCATAATGGGCCAGCAAGTAATGTAGTTTAGCAAAATATAAAGTATTATATATAAATAGAATATATAATGATAAATAATTAATTTATTGAAAAATGTTAAAAGTTAAATTACATTGGCCCGAAAATAAAAGATCTTATTATCACAAGATATATAATTAATGAAAATTAATTTATTGATCGAATGGGTTAATGTTGCAGTATTATCCAATTAGTGGTGATAAGTAAGTGAAAGACTAACCTGTTTTATAGATAGCTGGTTCTCTGTGAAATATATGTTAGTATAGCGGTTTAATAAAATAATTATAAGGTATAGCACTTAATATTTTAATTATCATTAATTTTAATGATAAATGGGGGTTAATAATTAACTTATCATGTATATTTAACCTCATAATATTATAATTATATATTAAACTAGTCAGACTATATGCGATAAGGTTTATAGTCGAGAGGGAAACAGCCCTAAATTACATTTAAGGTTCCAAAATATGGATTAAGTGAACAAAATGTATTAATTATCATAATCAATTAGTTGGTGGGTTTGACAATAACTATCCTATAATGAACATGTAACAATGCACTAATATTTAATAATTGATAATTGATACAGATAATATACGGATCTCGTAAATCCATTACCGATAATGAATATATTAATATATAATAAATAAATATATTAATATGGTAACAGAGCATATAATAAACTATATATAATAATTGGATAAATTATTATATTTTATAATTATATTATAATTATAAATTTAATAAATATATATTAATAATTTATTTTAATAAATGTATTAAATTAAATATTTATTATTAAATGTTAATTATATTGAGAATGCTGGCATGAGTAGCGAAAAATAAGTATAATGTAAATTATATAAACTTATTCACATAATACATATGGTTTTACTATAAATTCGGTCCTTAAGTTGGTTTGCATATTTAGTAAACACGATAGGTTTTAAATATTATTATATATATTTATATTAAATATAAATATGGGCACTTATAAATAATAATTATTGTATTATTTAGTGTACAAGAAATAAATAATAATAAGAACCGTAATTAAGACCGACACAGGTGTGTATAGTAGAGAATATGAAAGTGAATGGATTAATTATGCGGAAGGAACTCGGCAAAAAATACCTCCACGTTTGTCAATAAAGGGAAATTAAAAATAAGATTATACAACTGTTTACTAAAAACACAGCACATTGCGGATATAAAAATATTAGTATAATGTGTGAATTCTTCTCCATGATTGAACAAATAAAAAATAGTGTTGTAAAAGATACTATTTCAACAGTTAGTCAAATAGAAGCCTTATTCTGAGGGTTATAATGTAGCGAAATGCCTTGGCTCATAATTATAGTCTTGCATGAATGGAGTAATGATATAATAACTGTCTCCCGCATAAGTCCAGCGAAATTGTATTAGCAGTGAAGATACTGTTAAATTACAGATAGACGGAAAGACCCTATGCAGCTTTACTATATACAGATAAACTGTTAATTATTTTTAAAAATTCAGTTTATGAAGTAGCTAATAGTAGTAAAATTGAGAAGCTTCTTGTTTAAAAATACTTAACTTATCTCACCTTTAATTTAATGTTTAATATAACTAAATTATATAGGCCCTTTGGGCTGAGAGACAGTTTCTGTTAGATAGTTTTGATGGGGCGTCATTCTCACATAAATAAACTGAGTAAGTCCTTTATAGGATATATTTTAAATTATAAATTATTTATAATGATTATGTATATACAATAAATTTAATATTTATTGAATAAATAATAGAAAAGAGAAAGTATAGTTGAATTGTCATGAAAACAATTAATTTAAATAGATTTAACAAGTATAATAGTATAACTATGCATAAATTACAACATATACAAATGAAGTAAATACGTAAGTATGGTATAATGAACATTTATTATATTTAGTAATAGATAAAGATAACGGATAAAAGTTACGCTAGGGATAGACATTTGTCCCATTATATTTATATAAATATAATTATCCAATAATTATAATTATTATTGGAGTAAATTGGGTGAATTGCAAGAAACTCCATTAAATTGGACAATTTGCAGCGAAGCACATGAAGTCGTATAAAAAAAAGTAATGTGAACGTTCAACGACTAGAGAATGAGTAATAGACAACAATAATTTCTCCACGAGCGCCCAATACCATATATATATATATGGTAATGACATAGTCTGAACAATATATAAATTTTATTTATAGAATAAAAAAAAGTATTAAAATGTAAATATAAGTATTAAATAATTAGAATGTTTAATATAAAAAAATTTTATAAAATGAAAATAAATAAATCTTCAGTTTTAAATGTTGGTCCTAATAGTAAAATATTAAAAGAATATAAAAATCAATTTATAAAATTAACTCCACAACAGTTTGATATAGCTATTGGATTAATTTTAGGAGATGCCTATTTAAGAAATAGATATAAAAAAAATTTTTTATTGCAATTTGAATGAAAAAATGAAGAATATATCAATCATGTATGCTCTATATTTGATGAATGAATTATTTCTCCTCCACACAAAAAAGTAAGAAAGAATCATTTAGATAATACAGTTGTAACATGAGGTGCTCAAACTTTTGCACATTCAGCTTTTAATGAATTAGGTGAATTATTTATAATTGACAACAGAAAAAGTATTAAACCTAACTTAGTTTTAGATTATGTAACTCCAGAAAGTTTAGCTTTCTGATTTATGGATGATGGTGGAAAATGAAATTATAATAAAGGAACAAAAGATAGAAGTTTAGTTTTACATACTCAAGGATTTAATATAGAAGAAGTTCAATTATTAATATCCGAGTTAAATCAAAAATTTAATTTAGATACAAGTATGAAATTTAATAAAAATAAACCTATTATTTTTATTCCTCATTATAATTATACACATTTTTTAAACCTAGTAAATCCCTTTATATTCTCTGCTATGAGATATAAATTGGAGTTTTAATTAAATAGGTTTAATCGGGCCTTCGGCCATATTATACATATTCCTTAATACTTCTTCGAGATATAAATAAAACGAAATTATTGAAATAATATTTAAATAATATTATGATAACAAAATTGAACAGGGTAATATAACGAAATAGTACAAATAGTAAGTTATGTTTGCCACCTCGATGTCGACTCGTCCTTTCCTACTGGTTGTAGCAGCTAGTAAGGGTTAGACTGTTCGTCTATTAAAAGGGTACGTGAGTTGGGTTAAATACGTCGTGAGACAGTATGGTTCCTATCTTCTGTAATATTACTATAAAAGTGAATCTATATATTAGTACGAAAGGACCATATATAATTAATCAATGGTGAATTATTAGATATATAATAATTTTTAGTAAAAATTTATCAAATATTAATACATATATTAATCAATATTTACAAAAATAAATATTGATTATATTTTTTATATTATATATCTATGTAGTGTAGCTAAATTAATAAAGAATAAATATTGAAAGCATATGAAATATGAATTGGTTTCACAGATATAGAAAATAGTGATTATAGAACATAATCTTAAAATAGTTTATAGCAATTAATTTGTTAATAATACTAATTAACTATTATGTCATACAACTTCTAATCTTATATCATTAACATTATTATTAGACCGTCAAAAACGACTAAGTAAGAATTATTTTTTATTTATTATAAATTATCATATTAAGTTGCATTAGCTCAATTGGTAGAGCGTTTGTTTTGTAATCAAAAGGTTTAGAGTTCAACTCTCTAATGCTACATATATAATTAATTATTTTATAAATGTAATAAATCGGGCTGATTATACTATCGATCTTATAGTTAAATGGTTATAACATCATCCCTTCACGATGAGAGTACCAGTTCGATTCTGGTTGAGATTATAAAATAATGAGAGGAGCGAACAAGGTAGTTCATATAAATTGCAAATTTATAATCATAGGGTTCGATTCCCTCTTCTCTCTAAAAAACAGAATATTAAGTTAATTTCTATAAAATATTAACTAAAAAATATATATTTGAATAATATACTTTCAAAATATATTAAGAATTATTATAATTTTATTATAATTAAATCTATCCATGAGGCCCTTGGGCCTCATCCATCTATGATACCCAAAGGCCTCATCTAATATATATATATTTATAATTAAAAAATAAGTTTATTTATTACATATTAATTATTAATATGTTTAAATTTTAACAATTATTTATTATAATTGTTTTATTGATTATTTATTAATTAATAAAAATAAAAAAAAAATATATAAATATTTAAAATAAACTAGTAAAATATTTATATGACATTATATAAAAATGTATATTCAAAGATGATTATACTCAACTAATGCTAAAGATATTGCTATGTTATACTTTATCTTTGCCATTTTTTCAGGTGTAGTAGGTTCAATTATGTCTTTAATTATTAGACTTGAGTTAGCTGCACCAGGTAACCAAATTTTACATGGTAACCATCAATTATTTAATGTACTTGTAGTAGGTCATGCGCTTTTAATGATTTTCTTCCTTGTAATGCCAGGTTTAGTAGGAGGTTTTGGTAACTATTTACTACCTTTATTAATAGGGGCTTCTGATATGTCATTTGCACGTTTAAATAATATTTCATTCTGATTATTACCACCTGCTTTAGTTTGTTTAGTAGCATCTACATTAATTGAAAGTGGAGCTGGAACAGGATGAACTATTTATCCACCATTATCAGGTATTCAAGCACATTCATCTCCTAGTGTTGATTTAGGTATTTTTGCTATTCATTTAACATCTATTTCATCATTATTAGGTGCTATTAACTTTATTGCTACATCATATAATATGAGAACTAATGGTATGTCATATAGTAAAATGCCTTTATTTGTATGAGCTATTATTATTACAGCTGTAATGTTATTATTATCATTACCTGTATTATCGGCTAAATTCCCAATAATATTTAAAACATTGGCCGATCAAAATTTCACTATATGCTGGAAACTCCTTATATTAATATGTCTTATATTAATATTTATAGGACAATCAGCAGGAAACCTACAAATCTTGAAGGTTTGTAATAATATTAATTTAATTAAATATTATATTAGAATTTTATTTAAAGAAATTAATTTAAGAATTTACTTCAATAAATTTTTTAATGGGATCCTCAGAGACTACACGTGAAAATTAATTTGCCTCAAATATAGAGGATATAAAAATAATTTAAATAATCAAAATTATAGAAATTTAAATACAATTAATAAAACAAATTTAGAATTAAATCAATTAGGATATTATTTAGCTGGTTTAATAGAAGGAGATGGATCCATAATTATTCCAACTTCAATTAGATCAAAAGCAAATAGATTAAATTATCCTTCTATTCAAATAACATTTAATACTAAAGATTATCCTTTATGTTGTAAAATAAATGCAATATTAAAAGGAGGAAGTATTCAAAAGAAAGCTAAAAAAAATTGTTATGTATTAATAATTAATGATTATAAAACTATAATATTATTAACTAATCTTATTAATGGAAAATTTAGAACTAATAAAATAATGAGATTATGATTATTAATTGATTGACTAAATAATCCTCCATTATCTGAAATGAAAACTAAATCAAAATTATTATTTGAAAATGTATATATAGAAAAAAAAGAACTAGATAATAGTCCTTTAGATACTAATGCTTGATTATCAGGTATGTTAGAAGCTGATGGTAATTTTTATATTAGACATTCAATTAATAATAATAATACAACAATAACTCAATATTATGCTAGATTATCTCAATCTAAATTAAATTCATGAGGAGAAAGTAATTCGAAAATAATGTTTAAAATAGCAGAATTTTTACATGTTGTATTAAAACAAGATTTAAGAAAAGATGGTACATCTAATTATTTAATTAGAACAACCAGTAGATTAAGTAATGAAATATTAGTCGATTATTTAACTAAATTTCCATTATTTAGTTCTAAATATTTAGATTATAAAGATTGATTAAAAATTTATAATTTATATGATTTAAATATTAAACAACTTAAAAATACTTCTATAAATAAAGAAATAATATTAGAATCTAAAAATAATATGAATAATTCTAGAATTTATTTTAATTGAGATCATTTAAATAATTTTTATATACTTAATTAATATGATATAGTCCCAACAATTATGAAAATAATTGAGTCTTAACTATTTATATTATTTAATATAAATAATTATATAATTTATACATATATATAAATTGTATATATCACTAAAAACAAGGTTAAGCAAGATTTCGGGTGTAACTATGTTATTAATGGACCGTAACTTCAATACTTCATTCTTTGAAGTAGCTGGAGGAGGAGATCCAGTACTATACCAACACCTTTTCTGATTCTTCGGTCACCCTGAAGTATATATTTTAATTGTACCTGGATTTGGTATTGTTTCACATATTGTATCAACATATAGTAAAAAACCTGTATTTGGAGAAATTTCAATGGTATATGCTATGGCTTCTATTGCTTTCTTAGGATTCTTAGTATGAAGTCATCATATGTATATCGTAGGTCTAGATGCTGATACACGTGCGTACTTTACTTCATCTACAATGGTAATTGCAGTACCTACAGGTATTAAAATTTTCAGTTGATTAAAAAAAGAGTCCTTTAGCAAGATTCTATATAAGCTGATCGACAACCTATTATTTTATTCATTAAGTGAAGATATTTATAATCATAAAATTTATAATATTTATCAGTTATTTTCTAGATCAAATAAATATGCCATTATGCCTAATTATAGTTGTAAATCATTAGTTATTTATGGTTCTAATTTAGAAAGTAATTTAGGAAATAAAAAATATACTAATATAATTAGTCATATGGTTAATATACCTAATAATATTTATTATATATTAACAGGTATTATATTAACAGATGGACATATTAATATAGTATCAAAAGGAGATAAAAAAAATATACCTGGATTAAATATAAATTCTAATAGTAGATTTTATATTAAACAATCATTAAATCATGCAGAATATATTTTTTATGTTTTTAGTTTATTATCTCATTATTGTATATCTCCACCTAAATTAAAAAAAAGTTATTTAAAAGGTAAATTGTTTTATGCAATAGAATTTTATACTAGATCTTTACCTTGTTTTACATTACTTAGACATAAATTTTATAATGGTAGAATTAAAATTATACCTACAGATATTTATGATTTAATTAATTATGAAAGTATCGCACATATGATTATGTGTAATGGAGCTTTTATGATAGGAGGGGGAATAGTTTTACATTTACAAAATTTTACTTTAAAAGAATTAATATTTCTATTAAATGTATTTATAATTAAATTTAATTTAGATTGTACTATTCATAAATCAAGAAATAAATATACTATTTATATTAAAAAATCTTCTGTAATTGAATTATATAAAGATATATATTCTTATATAATTCCAAGTATGAGATATAAATTTGATTTAAAATTAACTGAAAAATATTATAATAATAATAAATTTGAATAAATTATTATCTTCTTTAAAATAAAATAATAGTTAATGGGCAAATTCGGGGGAACTCTTATAATAAGAATAATAATTATTATAAGACAATCGCCGAGCTAAATCACATGTGAGAAATCTTTGTGTAAAAGTGTAGAGACTAGACGCTCATTAATAGTCTAAGTTACATAAATGTAATATGATTATTTAAGGTATAATCCAAGTGCCAGTGATGGTTTAGAATATATTTCTAACAATACTTTTTTTTTAATTAGTATTGACGTAATTTAACTAGCTAATAATTTATATAAATTATAGGATCTGGAATGATCAAAGTTAAAAAAAAAAATTGAGCTACATTATATGGTGGATCAATTCGTTTAGCTGTTCCAATGCTATATGCTATTGCTTTCTTATTCTTATTCACTATAGGAGGATTAACAGGAGTAGTATTAGCTAATGCATCATTAGATGTAGCATTCCATGATACATATTATGTAGTTGGACATTTCCATTACGTATTATCTATGGGAGCTATTTTCTCATTATTTGCTGGATACTATTACTGAAGTCCTCAAATTTTAGGATTATACTATAATGAAAGATTAGCTCAAATTCAATTCTGATTAATCTTTATTGGAGCTAATATTATATTTATGCCAATGCACTTCCTAGGATTACAAGGAATGCCACGTAGAATACCTGATTATCCAGATGCTTATGCAGGTTGAAACTATGTAAGTTCAATGGGATCAGTAATTGCAATCTTCTCATTAGCATTATTTATTTATATCATTTATGATCAATTAATAAATGGATTAACTAATAAAGTAGATAATAAAGCAATTGTATTTAACAAAGCTCCTGATTTTGTTGAATCTAATACAATTTTTGCTAATAATTCAATTAAATCTTCATCAATTGAATTCTTATTAACATCTCCACCAGCTGTTCATTCATTTAATACACCAGCTGTACAATCATAATTTATAATTTATTTATAATTTATTTATTCATATTCCTTTATTAAAATTATTATTAAAAATAAATAAATAAATAAATAATAGTATAAGTAATATAAATTACTAAATTTATTATAATATAACTTTCAAAAGTTATATTATTATGTATATATTATATATATGTAAGTTATAAAAAAATATTAAATATTATTTATTAAAATCAAAAAAAAAATAAATTAAAATGCCACAATTAGTACCATTTTACTTTTTAAATCAATTAACATATGGATTTATTTTATTAGTAATCTTATTAGTATTATTCTCACAATTCTTATTACCAAGAATTTTACGTTTATACGTTACAAGATTATTTATTTCTAAATTATAATATATAATTGATAAAATAATATTTCGGACTCCCGGGTCTAAAATATATAATGTAAATATATGTATTAAATAATTAAAATGTTTAATATAAAAAAAATTTTTTTAACGAATGACAACATTTATTGTAAATTCACCATTAGATCAATTTGATATTAAAGTATTTATGGGATTTGTTTCTCCATTTATCGATTTATCAAATTTAAGTATTACAACATTTACAGTTTACTGTGTGTTTGTATTAGTAGTTATTTTAGGATTAACTTTATTAACAGATAATAATGGTAAAATCATCGGAAGTAGATGATATGTATCACAAGAAGCCATGTATGATACTATTAATACAATGGTATCAGGACAAATTGGTGGAAAATTAGGAGGATATTACTTCCCATTAATTTATACATTCTTCATTTTTATCTTTACAGCTAATTTAATTAGTATGATTCCTTATTCATTTGCAATTACTTCTCATTTAGTATTTATTATCTCATTATCAGTAGTTATTTGATTAGGTGTTACTATTTTAGGATTTTACTACCACGGATTAGAATTCTTTGGATTATTCGTACCAGCAGGATGTCCATTACCTTTAGCACCTTTATTAGTTTTAATTGAATTATTATCATATTCAGCTCGTGCAGTATCTTTAGGTTTACGTCTATCAGCTAACACTTTATCTGGTCACTTACTTATGGCTATTTTAGGTGGTTTAGTATTTAATTTAATGAGTGTATCTATTATTACATTTGTTTTAGGATTTATTCCTTTAGCAGGTATTTTAGCTATTGTTGTATTAGAATTTGCTATTGCAATGATTCAAAGTTATGTATTTTCTATTTTAGCAAGTGGATATATTAAAGATGGTCTATACTTACATTAATAATAATTTATTATTCATAAATAGTCATATTTTTTTTTGACGACTATTATTTTTCATATTCAAATAATTTTAAATTTCATAATATATAAGTTAATATATATTATTTAAAGAGTTTATAATTTAACGGTAAAATGTTACTTTGATAAGGTAAAAATATTGGTTCGATTCCAGTTAAACTCAATTATATTAATATATATTTAAAGGATAAATGACCGAGTGGTTTAAGGTATAATATTTGAGCTATTAAGTGTATTTTATACACCGGGGGTTCGAATCCCTCTTTATCCGATTAATTTAATATAATTTATATTAAAGGGGTTATAGTTTAATGGTAAAACAATTGTGTTGCATGCAGTAAATATGAGTTCGATTCTCATTAACTCCAATATATTATATATATTGAAGGGGTTATCTATGTTGGTAGTAGGTATTGAGCTGTAAACTCAACGGATGTATTCCCTCGCATGTTCGATTCATGCCCTCTTCAATTAAGTTTTTATAGCTTAATCAGGTAAAGCATCTCACTGTTAATGAGACTACTGTCGGTTCAAATCCGTCTAAGAACTAGGTATTGAGTTGTAAACTCAACTATACAAAACAATGAAATATACTTATTTCATAAATGATAATAAATATAAATAATATATATATAATAATATATATTATTTTCTATAAAATATATAATTTTTAAGGTATTTAACAATTAAAATGTTATATAATTTAATCGATATTAATACATTAAATAGTAATACATTATTAGATATAATAGGATTATTATCTATAATAAGTGCTATTTCAATTATTATTGTATCAAATCCAATGTATAGTATTTTATATTTAATTGCATTATTTATAAATATAGGATTATATTTATATTTAATAGGAATTAGTATAATGAGTTTATTATACTTATTAGTATATGTTGGTGCAATTGCAATTTTATTCTTATTTATATTATCATTATTTTCAGCTGTTAATTCAATAGAATTAAATGAAGTAAACTGATTAAATAGTAATATAAATAGTAATAATTATCCTTTAGTTTTATTAATTATATATTTATTATATAATCAAGCACATAAATATTATTATAATATTTATAATACATTAATTACATCTTCAGATGATAATAATATTTCAGTAGTATATCAAAATAATTGATTTAATATTTTTGATTTTAATCATTTAAATCAAATAGGTTATTTATTATATACTGAATATTCTATTATATTTATTGTATTATCTATAATATTATTATTTTCTATAGTTAGTGCTATAATATTAACATATAATAAATAATAAATAAAACATATATTAAAGTTTAGTTAATAATAGATATATAAATATTATTAAAAAAATATTTATAATAATTGAATTAACTTATTACTAAACGACGATTCTAAAAAAAAAAAAAAAAAACAAAATGATATTAAATTTAATCGAAATGTTAATTTTATTTGTTTGTGTGTTATTAACAGTAGCATATTTAACAATTGCAGAAAGAAAAACATTAGCATATATGCAAAGAAGAATTGGTCCAAATGTAGTAGGATACTATGGTCAATTAATGGCTATTGCAGATGCTTTAAAATTATTATTAAAAGAAATAATTTTAGTAAGAGAATCAGATAAAATTTTAATTATTGTAAGTCCAGTAATTGCTTTATGTTTTGCATTATTATCATGAGCAGTATTACCTTTTGGACCAGGAATAGCTATAGGAGATATAGAATTTAGTATTTTATATCTATTAGTAATAGGAAGTATTGGAGTATTTGGAACTTTATTAGTAGGATGATCTTCAAATTCTAAATTTACTTTATTGGCTAGTATTAGATCAACAGCTCAATTAATTAGTTATGAATTAATTTTAACTACAGATATAATTATTTGTATTTTATTAAATAATACATTAAATATTAATAATTATATAGATAGTCAACAAGCTATTTGAATAGGAATACCTTTATTACCTGTAGCTATAACTTATTATATTGCAAGTATTGCTGAAACTAGTCGTCCTCCATTTGATAATATTGAAGCTGAATCAGAATTAGTATCTGGTCATATGACAGAATTAAGTGCATCTCCATTTGTATTATTTTATTTAACTGAATATAATAATATAGTTGTAATGTGTTTCTTAAATGTAATTTTATTTTATGGTGGTTATATGTTTAATATAATACCTGTTGATACAATAGTTAATTTATTAAATATTAATAACTTTAATTATATTTATATGTTAGAAAGTATTATATTTGTACTAAATATTAGTATTAAATCTTTAATTTTAATGTATGGATTTATTTGAGTTAGAGCTAGTTTCCCTAGATTAAGATATGATTTATTAGTTAACTTATGTTGAGTAATATTTATACCTTTATTATTTGGTATATTAATTATTATACCTAATATTTTATACATCTTTGATTCTTTTGCTATTTATAATTAATACATAATTTACCTTTATTTTCATATTCACATTTATACTTTTATACATATTCATATTAATAATAATAATAATATTATAAGTAATTATAATATATTATTATAAATAATAAAAAAGCCCTTATAGCTTAATCTGGTAAAGCAGTAGAGTGAAGTTCTATATATATAAGTTCAATTCTTTTTGAGGGCATAACATCTGATGTAATTCCTTTAGCTTAATGGCAAAGCATAATACTTCTAATATTATTTATCTATGTTCAAATCATGGAAGGAATAAATAATAAAAATCAATCCATAATCACTTTAATGAGCCCCCTTTGGGGGGCTAATCTAATCTAAAAATATTAATTTATTTAAGATGAATTAAGTATTATAATTAATAATTATTAAATAATAATTAACTGAAATAAAGTAAGTATTTAGTATAAATAATTTTTTTAATAAATGACACATTTAGAGAGATCACAACATCAATTGTTCCCTTTCCATTTAGTACAACCATCACCATGACCTATTGCTATTTCATTTGCATTATTATCATTAGCAATTTCATTAGGATTAACAATGCATGGTTATATTTCAGGTACTGGAGTATTATTTTCATCATTAATATTAGTATTATATAGTATGATATTATGATTTAGAGATATTATTGCAGAAGGTACATATTTAGGAGATCATACTTTAGCAGTAAGAAAAGGTTTAAATTATGGATTCTTATTATTCGTATTATCAGAAATCTTAATTTTTGCAGGAATCTTCTGAGCATACTTCCATTCAGCTATGTCACCATCAATTGAATTAGGATCAGTTTGACCACCAGTAGGTATAACAGCTATTTCAGCAACAGAATTACCATTATTAAATACTATTATTTTATTAGCAAGTGGTGCAACTATTACATATAGTCATCATGCAACTATTGAAGGTAATAGAAGTAATGCTTTAAATGGATTATTTGTAACATTATGATTAATTATCATTTTCGTAGTATGTCAATATATTGAGTATACTAATGCTACATTTACAATTTCTGATGGAGTTTATGGTTCAGTATTCTTTGCAGGTACTGGATTACATTTCTTACATATGGGTATGTTAATAATTATGTTAGCAGTTTGTTACTGAAGAATGAGAAATTATCATTTTACAACTACTCACCATGTTAATTATGAAACAACTATCCTTTACTTACATGTATTAGACGTAATCTGATTATTCTTATATATTGTAATGTACTGATGAGGAGCTTAATTTTCATATAATATATTATATTTATATAATAATATAATTATTTTTTTTCATATTCATTCATAATTATTTTTTTTTTTATTTACGACATATATATATTTACTATAACTAAATATATAAAAACAAACAACAAATGAAATTTACAATGTTATTATTAATAATAGGATTAATTGGTTATATAATTAACCATAGATCTAATATTATTATATTATTCATTTCTATTGAAATAATGTTATTAGGAGTAACATTATTTATAATATTAAGTGGATATAATAATGATGATATAATAGGATTAGTAATAGGAGTTATTGTTTTAATTATTACAGGTATAGAATCTGCGATAGGTTTAACAATATTAGTAAATTATTATAAATTAAAAGGAACATTACCTACAAATATTTAATTTATGATTTTATTTATTTTATTACCATTCTTAAATGTTATTATTAGTGGATTATTCGGAAGATACATTGGTGTTAACTGAATTAAAACTATTAATATTTCAAATTTATTTATTATATTTTTATTATTAATATATTATTATATAGATATATTAAAAACAGATAATGAATATACATTAAATATTTTACAATTTGTAAATATAGAATATTTAACAATAGATTATTCATTTAATTTAGATTTATTAAGTATAACTATGTTAATTCCAGTAATATTTATCTCATTAATAGTTAATATTTTTGCAGCTGGATATATGGAAAGTGACTGTCATAATCAAAGATTTTATACTTATTTAGCTTTATTTACTTTATTTATGATAATATTAGTATTAGGTGATAATTATTTAATGTTATTTATTAGTTGAGAATATATAGGAGTAGCATCATTCTTATTAATAGGATTCTGATATAATAATATAGATAATGTTAAATCATCTTTAAATGCTATGTTAGTTAATAAAGTAGGTGATGTATTCTTTATTATAGGATTAGTTTATTTAATTTATATTTATAAATCTTTAAATTATAGTACTATATTTTCATTAGTACCATATATTAATCCTGATATTAATTCTTTAATTATTTTATGTTTTATTTTAGCTGCTAGTGCTAAAAGTGCTCAGTTTGGATTACATAATTGATTAATTTGAGCTATGGCTGGTCCTACTCCAGTATCAGTTTTATTACATGCTGCAACTTTAGTTATTGCTGGAATTTATTTATTAATAAGATCATCAGCTATTATGGAATATTGTCCTAATATGTTATTATTCAGTCTTTGACTTGGAGCTATAACAAGTTTAATAGCAGGATTTATAGCTATTAATACTAATGATATTAAAAGAATTATTGCTTTATCTACAATGAGTCAATTAGGTATTATGTTAGTATCTATTGGTTTATCTTGTTATAATTTAACTTTATATCATGTATTATGTCATAGTTTATATAAAGCTTTATTATTTATTTGTGCTGGTACTATTATTCATAGTATTGCTAATGAATTACAAGATATTCGTTATATTGGTGGTTTAATTATCTATATGCCTATTACATATATTTGTTTATTAATAGGATCATTATCATTAATGGGATTACCTTCTATGACTGGATATTATTCTAAAGATATTATTATTGAATCAAGTATTGGTATTTATACTATATCTGGTTTAATAGTATATTGATTAGTAGTTATAAGTTCATTATGTACTAATATTTATATATTAAAATTAATATATTATTCATTTATAAATACTCCACAATTAAGTAAATTTATTTATAATAATATACTTGAATTTAATAATAAAGATTTATTTAAATTTAATAATAATACTACTTTATTATTTATTATACCTATGATATTATTAACTTTTGGTTCTTTATTTATAGGATATATTTTACAAGATATTTATTTAGGTATGGGAAATAATATTTCCGGTTTATTTATAAGTCCTAATAATTTAAGTTTAATTGAAACTCACTTTAGTATTAATATTTATTATAAATGAGTACCTATTATTAATATTATATTTAGTATTATTACTTTATTATATGTATATGAATATAAATATAATTTATTATATATTTATAATAATAAATTATTATATAATACATATATTTTATTTAATACTAGATTCTTATTTGATCAAGTTTTTAATAATTTAATTATTAGAAAAATTTTAATCTTATCTGGTCATTTTAATACTTTAATTGATAATGGTATTTTATCTACTATTGGTCCTAATGGATTTAAAAATTTATTAAATAATATTTCACATACTTTAATTAAATATAATACACATTTATTTAATAATTACTTAATTTATATTACATATAGTTTATTAGCTATTATTTTAATTCTTTATATTTAATTATTATTCATAGTCACATTTTGACTATTATTTTTCATATTCATTCATTTTTTTTTTATAATATAAATATTTACTATATATATAAGATATATATAAATATATAATATATATTATTATTACAAAGGGTATAGTTTAATTGGTAAAACAGTTGACTTCAAATCAATTGAGTGATAGTTCAAGTCTGTCTGCCCTTGTATATAAATTATAATAATATAATATAAGATAATATAATAATATATTTATATTAAATGAGTATAGGTTAATGGTAAACTTAATGTCTTCCACACATTTTATGTGAGTTCGATTCTCACTACTCATAAAATAAAAAAATAATGTATGGATCCATAGCTTAATGGTAAAGTATCATCTTGTCACGATGGGGTATATCAGTTCGAGTCTGATTGGATTCGAAAAATTAAAGGAAAATTGATCATCGGTAAGATAAGTTATTTACTAAATAATAGAATATATATTCTGAGGAGTTCGAATCTCCTATTTTCCGTATATATTATATAGTATAATTATTAGGAAAGTTATAAAATTAAGGCAATAAATAGTAAATAAATAAATAAATTATCCTTAGCTCATCTTATTAATGAGCCCCCCAAAGGGGGGCTCATCTTATAAAAAAAAAATAGATTAATCTTAGTTAAATATTAAATAATACAAAATATAAGCTTATTAATTATATAATATATAATATATAATAACAGATAAAAGCCAACCGGTGAGGCGCTTTCTTTGGGAGAAAGAGTTAGTTAGTTCGATTCTAGCTTATCTGAAACCGATCACAGATCGTCTACATATAACTGGAATACTTACAAACAATCTTAAAAGATAGTTCGATTCTAGCTTATCTGAAAATAAATTAAAAATGAATATGAAAATGTAATTAAATATATATATCAGGGCCTTAGACACTGATTAAATAGTATTTAATTTAACTGAAATACCATAAACACCAGTTTTAGCTTTATTAACTTTACTTAATTGACTAATAGCATGATGATTAGGAATATAATTTAATTTATATTTTTTATTGATATTAATATCAAAATTTAAATAGCATGCCCCCGGGCCTGTATTTTTAGAAACTAATAAACCACTATTTTTTTTATAAAGTTTGTTAGATAAAGATCCAAATAATAATTTTTCTTTAATAGAACGAGAAACTCCCGCTTTTTTAATATTTTTACCTTTAAATAAAATACTTAAACCAATTAAATATTTATTAACTAATAATTCATTAGTTATTTTATTAATATCAAAAGATTTATAAATTTGATCAATTCTTAAAGTATTGTTATTATTAGAAATAATATTATTATATTTAATATTATTATTATTAATAATATTAGTTATATAATTATTTTTAATACTTAATGAATTATTCATAGGAATATTATCTCTTAATAATTTACTATAAGTTTTACCTGCTAATCCTCCTTTATATTTATCTAAATCATAACTAATACTTGAATTAAATATAATATTATCATTATAATTATATTTAACTTTATTTGGAATTATAATAACTTTTTTATTATATAATTCACTTAAATATGTTGATATATTTAATAATGAATTATTATTATTATTATTATTATTATTTAAACAACCTAAAATATTATTAATATCTTTAATTAAAGACCCATAATATAAAGTATGTTTATTATTAATTCTGGCCCCTGGGGCTGTATCATTATAATTAAAATTAATAAATACTGTATTAATTGTATGTTTAAATTTAGGTTTATTAATAAATATTCTTCTATTTATATTATTAATACCCATTTCCTTAATTACAAATAATTTTATTAATAATTTACTTACTAATTTATCTAATAATACTGTATTTATAACTTCATTCTTATTAAATTTATATAATTGATTATTTCAACTATTCATCATATTTGAATTTTGAAGTTTAGTACCTTTATTATTATACTCAGATAAATATTGATTTAAATATAATACATTCAGATTGGAAAGTAATTTATTAGCCCCTTGGGCTGATAATTTATATAAATATGATTGTTTTTGATTTCTCATTGTTATTGTTAATTTGTTTTTTTTTTGTACTTTTCGGATTTAAAATTTAATCCCATCTTATCTTATAATTAAAAATATATTAATATTTAATTCATATAAGTAATATATATATAGATTTTTTTAATAAGCTACTTTGGTGGAATCGGTAGACACGACGCACTTAAAATGCGTTACTTATAAGTATAAAAGTTCAAGTCTTTTAAGTAGCATAGTAATTTAATATATATATATTTTATTTTTGAATAATATTTATAATAATATTATTAAAACATAATAATAATAATATTCATAAATAATGAATTGTAGACTAATAGGTAAGTCCCCAAAATTTGAGTTTGGCTTATGGTGTGTTCGAGTCACCCCAATTCAATAATATCTGGATATTACAATACTAATTATTATAAACCAGGGGAGGGCCTGATCATATATAAAATTTTTAAAGAGAGTATTGTTTAATGGTAAAACATCTGTCTTTTAAGCAGTTTATAGTGGTTCGATTCCACTTATTCTCAATTTAAAACATATCTATAAATTATCGGTCCTGGCAATATGGCCTTCAGCCTAATAATAATATTTATAAAATAACCAAGTAATATTTTTAATATAACTAAGAATCAATCATCATATAATGATACCCCTTGGGCCTCATCAATATATTTTTTTACATTAAATAAAGTAATCTTATTTATCAATAATAAATAATATAATGATAATAATATATTTATTATCGTTTATTTAAATATTTAATTATAAGGATTAAATAATAATAAACAAAAATTATATTTTATAATGGCAATTAGAAAATCTCAAGTATTTCTATCATTAGCCAATAGTTATTTAATTGATTCACCACAACCATCAACAATTAACTATTGATATAATCTTGGATCATTATTAGGATTATGTTTAATAATTCAAATTTGTTCAGGAATTTTTTTAGCAATGCACTATTCAAGTCATATTGATTTAGCATTTGCATCTGTAGAGCATATTATGCGTGACGTTAATTACGGATATTTAATTCGTTATATTCATGCTAATGGTGCATCATTCTTCTTTATTTGTATGTATGCACATATAGGTAAAGCATTATACTATGGAAGTTATAAATCACCAAGAGTTTTAGTTTGAGTAATTGGAGTTATTATCTTTATTATTACAATGGCTACTGCATTCCTAGGATACTGTTGTGTATATGGACAAATGTCACATTGAGGAGCTACAGTTATTACTAACTTATTCTCAGCTATTCCATTTATTGGAACTGATTTAGTACCCTTTATTTGAGGAGCTTTCTCAGTAGCTAACCCTACTATTCAAAGATTCTTCGCATTACATTACTTATGTCCATTTATTTTAGCAGCATTAGTAGTAATGCATTTAATGGCATTACATGTACATGGTTCAACAAATCCATTAGGAATTAGTAATAATATTGATAGATTACCATTCCATGGATATTTTGTATTCAAAGATTTAGTAACTGTATTCTTATTCTTATTAATCTTCTGTTTATTTGTATTCTTCTCTCCAAATACTTTAGGTCACCCTGATAACTATATTCCAGGTAATCCTTTAGTAACACCAGCATCAATTGTACCAGAATGATATCTATTACCATTCTATGCAATTTTACGTTCAATTCCTGATAAATTAGGTGGAGTTATTGCAATGTTTGCAGCTATCTTAATTTTATTAGCATTACCAGTAACAGATAGAAGTGTAGTAAGAGGAAATACATTTAGAATTATATCTAAATTCTTCTTCTTCTTATTTATATTTAATTTCTTCTTATTAGGACAATTAGGACAATTACATGTTGAAGTACCATTTATTCAAATGGGACAAATTGCAACATTTAACTACTTCTTCTACTTTGTAGGAATTGTACCAGCCGTTTCAACTTTAGAAAATATTTTATTCTATATTGGACGTGTTAATAATAATTAATTATTAATTTATAATAATAATAATTTTTTTTTTTTTCATATTCATTTATTAATATGTCAGGTCCCTCCGGTATCTGATCTTCGGTCTAAATATAATATAAGTAAAGATATAAAATATGTTAATTATCAGTTTATTTATCTTATTAATTTATAGTTCAGTAATCAATACATCAGAATCACTTTTAACAAACAATAGAAATATAATAAAAATAGGATTATTAGTATTATTATATAGTTTATATATGATAATAGATAATTTAATTTATTATGATAATAATATATTATTATTTAATGATTTATATATATTAAATACATTTAATATCTATTTTATTATCTTAATATATATTATAGCTATGAGTTTAACAACAATAAATATAGTAAATATGTCTTCAATAAATAGTATATCATCAGTATTAAAAAATTATTTAAATTTAAATAATTTTAATAGATATTATGTTACAATAATATTATTTAATATAATAGGTATAATATTATTTATGACTAGTAATAATATTATATCAATATTTATAGGTATTGAATTACAATCATATTCATTATATATTTTAACAGGAATACCATCTAAATCAAATACAAGTGCCCATAATTCATTATTTTATTATTTAATAGGAGGTTTTGGATCTATAATGATTTTATATGGTATTAGTTTATTATATTACACATCAGGAAATATTTATTTAAATAATATTAATATTTTACTAGATTATACATCATTTAGAAGTCCTTTATTAATGGGATATTTATTTATGATTTTTGGATTATTAATAAAAATAGGTGCAGGACCTATGTATAATTGATCAATATTATTATATATGAATTCAAATACTATTATAACATCATATATAAGTATTATACCTAAATTAAGTATATTAACATATATATGATATTTATATAATCAATTAAATATTTCAATTGATGATTTAAATAATACAATAAATAATGGTTCTGGAGCTTCATGAATAGATAGTAAAATTATATTAATTTTATCTTTAATTATTACTATATCATTAATAATTGGATCTATATCAGGATTAAGTCAAATAAAAATTAAAAGTATTTTAGCTTATAGTGGATTATTAAATATAGGATATTTAGTATTATCAATATTAATTAATAATATTAATTCTTTAACTGCATATATAATTTATATAACTCAATATAGTATTGGTCATGTATCTATGTTCTTATTATTAATAATAGCTGCTATTTATAATAATAATCATTTAATTTATACATATGAAATTAAATCTATATATAAAAATAGTTTTTTAATAGCTAGTTTATTAATTATTATAGGTTCATTTATTGGTATTCCACCTTTATTTGGTTTCTATGGTAAATATTATTTATTAATTAGTTCTATTAATAGTAATTACTTATTCTTATCATTATTATTAATTATATCAAGTATTATAGCTACATTATATTATTTATATATAATTAATTCAGTAATAAGTGATAAAAATAATAATTTAGTAACACCTGAATATATATTATCAGTTGGTAATACATTATCATATGTTTTTAGTTCATTTGTAATGATTTTATTATTTAATTTCATTCAATGAAATAATATTTTAAAAGGAGCATATATCATAGCTACATATATATAATATATATTAATAGTCGATGCAATTAATTAAAAAAAAATATAAATGACATTTATTAATACAATAAAATTTTTTATGATTTTTGTGCCTATAATTTCATTATTATTAATACTAATAAATTATATGATTTCACCTAAATCTATTAATTATGATACAAGTAAAACTGGACCATATGAATGTGGTTTTGATAGTTTCAGACAAAGTAGAACAACTTATTCAATTCAATTTATTCTTATAGCTATTTTATTCTTACCATTTGATTTAGAATTAACTTCAATACTTCCATATACTTTAAGTATTTATCATATAAATTTATATGGTTTATATATCTTATTATTTTTCTTATCAGCATTAATAATAGGATTTATTATTGAAATAAATTTAAAAGCTATTTATATTACTAAAATATTTAATAGATCTAAATATCGTAATAATAATAAATACATTCATACACAATTATACTAATAAATCAGTACTCCAGTAGTCTAATATTATAATTTCCTCCAAGTGGAAGCCATCGGCTTACGCCTCGGGCTTATTTTCATATTCATTTTTTTTTTTATAAGTAATAAATATCGCACTATGATGTAATTTGGTTAACATATAAGGCTCATGTCCTTTTTATATACGTTCGACTCGTGTTGGTGCATTTTATTACTTACTTATTATAAGAATTATAGCTTAATGGTAAAGCAGTCCACTCATAATGGATGTATCAAAGTTCAATTCTTTGTAGTTCTATAATATATTAAATCGGGCCTCATTGATTAAATAAAATTAAATATGACTATGGCGAAATTGGTAAACGCGATTAGTTTAGGTCTAATTATTTTATAATATTATGGGTTCAACTCCCATTAGTCATAAATTATCGGCCCTGGCGGTCTGGCCTTAGGCCTAATAATGTAATATATTAAATATATTGCATAATATTTATATTAAATATATAAAATCAATAAAAAAAAAATAAAAAGTAATGAATTTATTATTTTTAATTAACTTTTTAAGTATTTTTTCAATAATATTAATATCTCATAATAAATATATGATTAATAAACATATATATATAAAAAAAATAGGATTATTAACAACAATAATAGCATTATATTTAGGATTATATATTAATTATAATTTTAATAATGATGCATTTGGATATCAATTTATAACTAATTTTTTAGATATTAATTGAGGTGTAGATGGTATATCATTATGATTAATAAATTTAAATTTAATTTTAGTACCTTTAGCTATATTAGCTAATTGAAATAATATTGATAAAAATAAAATGTATATTTATATTATAATAATGATCTTATTAGGATTTATTATAACTTTAAATTTTGTTTGTTTAGATTTAATATCATTTTATATTTTATTTGAAGCTACTTTAATACCTTTATTTATTTTAGTACATGTATTTGGTAGTAGTAATAAAGAAAAAGCTGCTTATTATATATTTATATTTACTTTATTTAGTTCATTATTTATGTTATTAAGTATTGGTATTTATATTTATTTAATAGGTAATATTGATTTTATTAATATTCATAATATAGTATTATCTATTGATTTACAATCATTATTATTTATAGGTTTAATTATAGGTATAGCTGTTAAAACACCTATTTTTCCTGTTCATACTTGATTACCTTTAGTTCATGCTGAATCACCTATAGGTGGATCAATATTATTAGCAGGAGTTATAATCAAATTAGCTATTTATGCTATTATTAGATTATTATTAGTTAATTTAAGTGATGCTGTAGTTATTTATAATCCTTTAATTTATACTATTGCTATTATAACTTTATTTTATATAGGTTTTATTACATTAAAACAAATTGATATTAAAGTTATTATTGCATATAGTTCAATTATTCATATGACTATCGCTATTTTAAGTGTTTTCTCTAATAATGTTTTAGGTATTGAAGGTTCTTTATTATTATCAATTGCTCATGGATTTACTTCACCTGCATTATTTGTATTAGTTGGTGGTATTTTATATGATCGTTATCATACTCGTTTTATTTATTATTATCAATCATTAGCTACATATATGCCTATATTTAGTATATATTTATTAATTGCTGGTTTATTTAATATGGGATTACCTTTATCAGCTAATTTTATAGGTGAATTTATATCAATTAATGGTATATTTGTTTATAATTCATTATTTGCTATTTTAAGTACATTTAGTATATTTATAACAGCTGTATATCAATTAAAATTAACTACTAAAATGTTATATGGTTATAAATCTACATATATTAATATAGTAAGTGATATTAATAAACGTGAATTATTAATATTAAATATATTATTCTTCTTTATTATTATTATAGGTATTTTACCTTCATTAGTTACTAATAGTTTAAGTATGTCAGTTTCATCATTAATTTATATTATATAATATAAGTAAGTTTAATTAATTATTAAATTAATAATAATTAATATTAAAAATTTTTTATATTTATAAAATCATTTGATTATTATCATATCAACTATGCAATTAGTATTAGCAGCTAAATATATTGGAGCAGCCATCTCAACAATTGGTTTACTTGGAGCAGGAATTGGAATTGCAATCGTTTTTGCAGCTTTAATTAACGGTACATCTCGTAACCCTTCATTACGTAATACATTATTCCCATTTGCTATTTTAGGATTTGCATTAAGTGAAGCCACAGGTTTATTCTGTTTAATGGTATCATTCTTATTATTATATGGTGTTTAATTTATATACCCTATAAATAATATTTATAATAACTAATTATATTTAACAATCACTTAATTATTGTTACTTTTTTTCATATTCATTCATTTTTTTTTTATATTATTATTAAATATTATAAGTAATAATAAGCAAGCACTTTTAATTTAATGGTAGAATAATAGTTTACGGAACTATATATAGGGGTTCGATTCCCTTAAAGTGTGCTTAAAAATAGGTAAATATAATTCAAAGGTAGAATGTCTGCTTGTGGCGCAGTATGTCTGAGTTCGATTCTCAGTTTTTACCCTCATTTTCTTTATAAAAATATTTAAACTTATATTTTCTTTATAAAAATATTTAAACTTATATAGTTTAATGGTTAAAACTATTGTCTCATATGCAATCAATGTTTGGGTTCAAGTCCCACTATAAGTATATTAAATTAAAAAAGAATTTATTTTTAATAATATAATTAAGTACTATTAAAATATTATATGTATTCTGTATATTAACAAAAAACCAAAAATAAAATGTTATTATTAATTAATAATTTAATTTTAAACGATGTTCCGACTCCTTGAGGATTATACTTTCAAGATTCGGCAACTCCAAATCAAGAAGGTATTATCGAATTACATGATAATATTATGTTCTATTTAGTATTAGTATTATGTGTTGTATCATGATTATTATTCAGTATTGTAAAAGATTCAAGTAAAAATCCTTTACCTCATAAATATTTATTACATGGACAAACTATTGAAATTATTTGAACTATCTTACCTGCTGTAGTATTATTAATTATTGCTTTCCCATCATTTATTTTATTATACTTATGTGATGAAGTTATTTCACCTGCAATGACTATTAAAGCTATTGGATTACAATGATATTGACGTTATGAGTATTCAGATTTTATTAATGATTCAGGAGAAACTATTGAATTTGAATCATATGTTATTCCAGAAGATCTATTAGAAGATGGACAATTACGTTTATTAGATACTGATACATCTATTGTATGTCCAGTTAATACACATATTCGTTTTATTGTTTCAGCTGCTGATGTTATTCATGATTTTGCTATTCCTTCATTAGGTATTAAAGTTGATGCATGTCCTGGTCGTTTAAACCAAGTTTCAGCTTTAATTCAAAGAGAAGGGGTTTATTATGGAATGTGTTCAGAATTATGTGGTGTAGCTCATAGTGCTATGCCTATTAAAATTGAAGTTGTTTCATTAAAAGAATTTTTAACTTGATTAAACGAACAATAATTTTATAATTCATCAATCATCCATCATCATCGATCATCATCCATCTATCATCTATAATTTATTATATATTTTAATTAATTTAAAAATATATAATAAAATTAATTTATTCATATTCATTTATAAAAAAAAAATATAAGTAATATATAAAAAATGATCTACAGATTTGAAAATTGTTGTAGGATTTTGAAGTATTAATAATAATAATAATAATAATTTATTGTTGTTATTAATATATAACTAATTGGCTATATTATAATTATATAATATAAAAAATGTACGTTTAGAAATATTAAGATACGTAAAGTATTAAATAATAATAAATTATAATAATAAGAAAAATTATAATTAAAATAAAAATTGAATTAATATTTAAAGAATATTAATATATACTTACTAACTTAAATAAAAAATGTTTATAAATAATAGTATGTATTAATTTTTTTGTCAGAGTTATAAAATTATTAAAATAATAAAGATTAATACAGATATAAATAAAATAAGAATTAATTTTTAACCTTTCAACTTTTTTTTTTTTTTACAATGACTTCCCCTCTTATTTAAAATATATGTGTATTAATAGATCTGATTGATTAAATAAATAATGGTAATAATAATAATAATAAATTTATAATTATCAAAAATATCAATATAAATGATGGTATATGTAACTAAAATGTAAATGATAGTATGTAATATGACCAAAAATAAGATTTAATATCAAAAAAATATATAATCGAGCTGTATAAACTATGGCTAAGAATTATATATATCACTGTATAATATCCATTGTATATAATCTGTTCAAATTCATTATGTTTTGATGAACCGAATCAATTGAACTGAGTATTATATATCAAATAAATAAAATTTAATAAAATTATAACAAAGCATGAGTAAAAAATAATCCTTAGTAATCAACCTATCCTATTGTGGTTTGATTAAGTATATGATTTAAAAAGTATACACATCATAAAATAATAATAATATGTATTAAAAATAAAAATAATAAATTAATTAATAAAATATATGTATGAATATAATATATAGATTAAGTTTGATGATGTAAATAAAACATTAAGTTAACTATATAATAAATAAATGATTCATTATATAATTATGTAAATAATCCACAGGCCTCTGGGCTGTAATTATTTGTATTTGGTATAATATTATTATATAATATATCTGTGTGTAAATAATACACTTAGCATTAAATTAATAATTTATTATAGGCCTCCGGGTTGTAAATAATGCTTATTATATAATAATATGTATGTAAATAATACACTTCGTTTTAAATTAATAATTATCAGTATAGGTGTATAAATATATATCAGTAAAATATTAATATATCATTTACTGTATAATACACATCTAGTCTAATTATTAATTATTTCTATGGGGTAAAATATATATATATCTCTGTGTAAATAATACACTTAGTTTCAGCTCCGCAGGCCTTCGGCCTTATTAATACTTATTTAATGAGTTAATTAATATATAGTAAGTTAAATATTATTATTAAATAATACACATGAATTAAAATTAATAATTATCTGTATAGGGTTATTATATATATCTAATAATATGTATATATCAGCCCATAAGGGCTGAATAATACACTTCGATTAAAATTAATATTTATCCCTAAAGGGTTTATTTATATATCAGTAAAATATTAATTTAATTCACTGTATAATACACTTATCTTTAAATTAATAATTCTACCTAGTGGGTATAATATTTTATATATGTGTAAATAATACACATCTAGTCTAATTATTAATTATTTCTATAGAGTTTAATTTATATATCTGGTATTTGGACTTATTAATAAATTAATTATAATCCTCTAATTAAATATATATTATCAAAGATGAACTTGTGATTTCATCACAAGTTCTTATCTGGGCGTAATATAATCTTCATATTATTAATATTCATTAATAAAAATATTATACTTAATATATGTATATATATAACCTCGTAGTTATTATTCAATATATGTTTTATAATATTCATAATATAATTTATTATTTTCAGATATTATATTATTATTTATTTATATTTACTTATATATTTAATTTTTATTTAAATATATATTAATTATATAAATTATTATATTTACTTATAATTAATATTAT